ATAATTATTATTTCAAACTTAGTAGATAATCTATCTAAATAAAAAATATAGTTAGAACTTCCGTAATTTAATATTCAAGCAATTGCTAACAATAAAGCCACATCTCCAACTCGGTTAGACAAAGCAGTTAATATCCCAGCATTATAAGACTTAACATTTTGAAAATAAATTACTAAACAATAAGAAACTAACCCTAATCCGTCTCATCCTAGTAAAATTCTAATTAAATTTGGGCTAATAATTAATAATATTATAGATATAACAAATATTAAAACTAATAAAATAAATCGATTAATATTATAATCTTCTTCTATATATTGATTACTATAAAAAATAACTAAAGAAGAAATTAATAAAACAAAAGATATAAATATTAGTCTTATTCAATCAAATAAAAAAGTTATAACAATTGATATAGATTGCAAAGATAGTACTTCTCACTCAATAAAATAAACTAAATCTCTTAAAATAAACTTTATTCTTATTAAAAATAAACTAACACTAATAAAGATTAAAAAATAAAAACTTGTTTTACAATAATTAACTAAACTATTCACGATCTAAAATGAAATAATCATATCATTGACACCACAAATCAATATTTTTTTTAAACTATTTAAATAAATTCATAATATACAAAAACTTCTTTTTAAAATTAAAATATTTAAAGGAACTCAATGCAATATTAATAAAGAAAATTCTCGAACAGTTCCAACTGAAAAAAAATGAACTCCTGAATAAATTTTTCCATGTTGACTATAAGCAAATAAATATAAAGAATAAGCAGCTCTAAAAAAAGATAAAAAAGTTAATATAATTATAGTTACTCATGATCAAGCAACAATTCTATTTAATAAAGAAATTTCTCCTAATAAATTTAATGTAGGAGGAGCGGCCATATTACCAGAGCATAATAGAAATCATCATAATCTTAAAGTTGGTATAAAATTTAAAAGCCCCTTATTAATTAATAAGCTTCGTCTTCCTATTCGTTCATAAGAAATATTAGCTAAACAAAAAAGTCCTGAAGAACAAAGACCATGAGCGATTATTAAAGCATAAGAACCAGTTAATCCTCAATAAGTTAAAGTTAACAAACCACTTAATACAATTCCTATATGAGCAACAGATGAATAAGCAATTAAAGCCTTTAAATCTGTTTGACGTAAACAAATTAAACTAATTAATACTCCCCCAACTAAACTAATTCTAATTCATCAATAATTATATTTTACACCACTTATTTGTAATAAAGAAAACATTCGTAATAATCCATACCCCCCCAATTTTAATAAAATACCTGCTAAAATTATAGAACCTGAGACAGGAGCTTCAACATGGGCCTTTGGTAGTCATAAATGAACCAAAAATATTGGCATCTTTACTAAAAAAGCAAAAATTAACGATAAATATAATAAATTTAAATCTATAAAACTAAAATTTAATAATAAAGTAAAAGATAAAGTATTATTAATATCTAAAATATAAAAAATACCTACTAATAAAGGTAAAGAAGCTAACAAAGTATAAAATAATAAATATACCCCTGCTTGTAAACGCTCAGGTTGATATCCTCAACCTAAAATTAAAAATAAAGTTGGGATTAATCTAGCTTCAAAAAATAAATAAAATATAAATATTCTTATTGAACTAAAAGTTAATACTAATATTATTAATAAAAATAAAATTATAAAAATAAATAAATTTTTGTAATTATTATATCTATAAACTTTTTCACTTGCTATTAACATTAATCCACAAATTCAAAATCTTAATAAGATTAATCCAAACGAAATTATATCCAAACCAAAGTAATAAGAAATATAATTGAAATAATTTAAAGAACTAAAATTAACTATAAAAAGAAAAGTAAAAAAAAATAATAAATTTTGAACCGTTCAATAATTACTTTTTAAAAAAGAAAGAGGAACTATAAAAATTAATATAAATACAAACTTTAACATTGTAAAATAGAAAATCTTTGAAAATAATCATTACCATGAGTTCGAATTATTGAAACTAAAATTGAAAGACCTAAAACCCCTTCACACACACAAAAAGTTAAAAAAAATATTCTAAAATAAAGTTCATAATTTATAAAATTTAAATAAAAAAATAGAAAAATAAATAATCTTAATACTATAAATTCTAATCTTAATAAAGTAGATAATAAATGTTTTCGATTAGATACAAATACCAAACACCCAAAAATAAATATAATTATTGATAAAATAAATAATAAATATATATTTGCCATTAATTTTATTAGTTTAAATAGTTTAACATAAAACATTAGTCTTGTAAACTAAAATTAAGATATAATTCTTTTTAAACTTCAAGAAAAAAGAAATCTCTTTTTCATTAACTCCCAAAGTTAATATTTTAAATAAACTATTTCTTGATATTACAAAATTAATTATTATAACATTATGTTTAATTATAAGATTTATTTTTATACAAATAAAACATCCCCTATCAATAGGGTTAATATTATTAATCCAAACTTTTTTAACTTGTTTAATTACTAGAATCTATGTAAAAACATTTTGATTTTCATATGTATTATTTTTAATTTTTTTAGGGGGAATATTAATTTTATTTATCTATGTAACATCTTTATCTTCAAATGAAATATTTTCTATATCATTTAGATTAACAATAATTAGTTTAATTATTTTTTCTATTTTTAGTATTTTATTTTTTTTTATTGACAAATCATTAATTGAACAATTTATTACAAATATAGAAATAGAAAAATTATCTAACATAAATAATTTAATTAATGAAAATATTTTATCATTAAATAAAATATATAATTTTCCAACTAATTTAATTACATTACTTTTAATTAACTATCTATTTTTAACTTTATTAGTAACTGTAAAAATTACTAAAAAATTTTATGGCCCTTTACGGCCAATAAATTAATGTTTAAACCAATTCGAAAAAATCACCCTTTAATTAGTATTGCTAATAATGCATTAGTAGACCTCCCGGCCCCATCTAATATTTCAGCATGATGAAATTTTGGATCATTATTAGGATTATGTTTAATAATTCAAATTTTAACAGGATTATTTTTAGCCATGCATTATGCTGCTGATATTGAAACTGCTTTTAATAGAGTTAACCATATTTGTCGAGATGTAAATAATGGATGATTCTTGCGAATTTGCCATGCAAATGGTGCATCATTTTTTTTTACTTGTTTATTTATTCATGTTGGACGAGGGGTATATTATGAATCATATTTATATCACATAACATGAAATACTGGAGTAATTATTTTATTTTTAACAATAGCAACAGGATTCTTAGGATATGTTTTACCTTGAGGACAAATATCTTTTTGAGGGGCTACAGTAATTACTAATTTATTATCAGCTGTTCCTTATTTAGGAATAGATTTAGTACAATGAATTTGAGGAGGATTTGCTGTTGATAATGCCACTTTAACTCGATTTTTCACATTTCACTTTATTTTCCCATTTATTATTTTAGCATTAATAATAATTCATTTATTATTTTTACATCAAACAGGATCAAATAATCCTCTTGGATTAAATAGAAATGTAGATAAAATTCCTTTTCATCCTTATTTTATTTATAAGGATATTTTTGGATTTATTGTATTTTTATGAATTTTAGTAGCATTTATTTGAAAATTTAATTACTTACTAATAGATCCAGAAAATTTTATTCCTGCTAATCCTTTAGTTACCCCAGTCCATATTCAACCTGAATGATATTTTTTATTTGCTTATGCTATTTTACGATCAATTCCTAATAAATTAGGAGGAGTAATTGCTTTAGTTTTATCAATTGCAATTTTATTAATTTTACCTTTTACTCATTCAAGTAAGTTCCGAGGATTACAATTTTATCCATTAAATCAAATTTTATATTGAAATATAGTAATTGTTGCATCATTATTAACTTGAATTGGGGCTCGACCTGTAGAAGACCCATATATTTTAACTGGTCAAATTCTTACAGTTTTATATTTTTCATACTTTATTATTAATCCTTTAGTAGCTAAGTATTGAGATAAATTATTAAATTAATTAATAAGCTTTTATAGCATATGTCTTGAAAACATAAGAAAGAAGTAAATCCTTCTATTAATTTATACTAAAAACTATTCATTAAAATAATAAAGAAATTAAAAAAATTTTAAACCCTACAAAAAAAAATAAATAATTTAAAGAAAGAGGTAAAAAACTTTTTCATGCTAAATATATTAATTTATCATATCGAAATCGAGGCAAAGTCCCTCGAACCCAAATAAAAATAAATGAAATAAAAGTTAATTTAAAAAAAAATAATAATCTATAAATATCCCCTCCTAAAAAAATAACAACAAATAATATTCTCATAAATAAAATTCTTGAATACTCAGCTAAAAAAATTAATGCAAACCCTCCTCTTCTATATTCAACATTAAACCCAGAAACTAATTCTGACTCTCCTTCTGCAAAATCAAAAGGTGTACGATTAGTTTCAGCTAAACAAGAGGCTAATCAAACTAATCCCAAAGGGAAACAAAAAAAAATAAATCAGATATAAGATTGATAATTATAAAAATTTATAAAATTATAATTACCAATTAAAAAGATAAAACTTAATAAAATTAAAGCTAAACTAACTTCATAAGAAATTGTTTGGGCTACAGCCCGTAACCCTCCTAATAAAGCATAATTTGAATTTGAAGATCAACCAGCAATTATAACAGTATACACCCCTAATCTAGTACAACATAAAAAAAATAACACTCCTAAATTAAAAGAATATAATTTAATTAAATAAGGAATACATATTCAAATTAATAAAGATAAAAATAATGAAAATACTGGAGAAAAATAATAAGAAATATAATTAGACACTAAAGGGTATGTTTGTTCTTTAGTAAACAATTTTACAGCATCACTAAAAGGCTGTAACAATCCATTAAACCCAACTTTATTTGGTCCTTTACGAATTTGAATGTAACCTAAAACTTTACGTTCAAGTAAAGTTAAAAAAGCAACTCCTACTATAACACAAATAACTAATAATAATCTTCCAATTAAAGGTAAAATTAAATCATATATAAACAATACTATTTATAATTAAAAATTATATTTATAAATTCTAAATTTATTGCACTAATCTGCCAAAATAGTAAACAAAATTATTAATTTTCAAATAAATTAAAATTATATTTTTTATATTAGGTCCTTTCGTACTACAATATAATAATTAATTAAGGATAGAAACCAACCTGGCTTACGCCGGTTTGAACTCAGATCATGTAAGAATTCAAAGGTCGAACAGACCTAAACTTTAAACTTCTACACCTAAAAATAACTCTTAATCCAACATCGAGGTCGCAATCTTTTTTATCGATATGAACTCTCTAAAAAAATTACGCTGTTATCCCTAAGGTAACTTAATTTTTTAATCCATAATATAGGATCTAAAACTCATAAATCAATGTAAATAATAAATAAAAGTTTATTAAATTTTAATACCACCCCAGTAAAATTTTATCAAAAATATAAATTTTAATATTCTTTATAATTTATAATTTATAAAAATAAAGATCTATAGGGTCTTCTCGTCCTTTAATTATATTTTAACTTTTTAATTAAAAAATAAAGTTCTATAAAAATTTAAAAAAAACAGTATATATCTCATTCAACCATTCATACCAGCCTTCAATTAAAAGACTATTGATTATGCTACCTTCGCACGGTCAAAATACCGCGGCCCTTTAATTTTCAGTGGGCAGGCTAGACTTTATATATAAATCAAAAAGACATGTTTTTGTTAAACAGGTGAACATATTTAATTTGCCGAATTCTTCATTTAAACCTATCAAATTAATTATATTATATAAATTTATATACTAATTTTATCATAATTTATAATTTTAACTAATTAAAAATTATATTTTAATAAAAAATTTAATTTAAAAATAAATAATTTTAAATAAAAAATAAATTATAACAAATTTATTAATAATAGCTATTTTTAAGCTTATATTTATTTTTTAATTATTAAAAATATAAAAATTTATTTTAAAGCTTATCCCTTAAAATATTATTTTACTCATTTATTAAATTAAAAAAAAAAATTAAATTAATAAAATAAATAAACTAAATTAAATTTATTTCTTAAAAAACTAGATATATTTTAAAACGATTAACATTTCATTTCTAATTATATATTTAAAATAGTTATTCTACAATAACTTTTTTATACAACTAAATCTTTAAAATTCGAGAAAAATTAATATAATAATTTATTATTTAATAAACCCTGATACACAAGGTACAATAAATAAAAATTTCTTTTAAAATAAAAATTTTTCAAATTATTTCAATATTCTTTTACAATACTAATACACTATAATTAAAATTATTGATTCATTATACATTACTAAAACTAAAATCATTAAAATTATTTTTATTAATAATTTAATAAAAAAAAAACAAATTAATAAATAAATATTATCAATTTAAATTGAATTGCACAAATTTCTTTTCAATGTAAATGAAATGCTTTACTAATTAAGCTTTAAATTGTCATTCTAGATACACTTTCCAGTACATCTACTATGTTACGACTTATCTCATTTTAAAAATGAGAGCGACGGGCGATGTGTGCATGTTTTAGAGCTTTAATCATATAAATAATCTATTTTATATTACTATTAAATCCACCTTCATATTTTTATTTCAAAAAATAATTCGTTTAAATAATTTTATTGTAATCCATTTCTACTTAATCATAAACTGCACCTTGACCTGACATTTTATTTAATAAAATATTTAGAAAATTATTAATCTTATAATATATTCTGATGACGGCGATATACAAATTGAAAACAAAATTAAGTTAGGTCCAACGTGGATTATCAATAACAGAACAGATTCCTCTAAATAGACTAAAACACCGCCAAATTCTTTAAATTTTAAGAATATAACTAATACTACTTTAGCATTTTAATTATTTAATTTTAATAATAGGGTATCTAATCCTAGTTTATTATAAAATTTTTATAGCTTAAATTAATTAATAATTAATAATAAATAAATTTAAAAATTTCACCTAATAAATTTATGAATATATTAAATAAATAAAATTTAACTAATACTAAAAATTTTTATTTGCATCATTTGTATAACCGCAGTAGCTGGCACAAATTTTACCAATACTATATATTATTACTAATTCAAAATTTCTTTTATAATTAATATTAATTACTGCGAATAATTTATAATTATTTATTTTTAAAATTAATAATAATTCACACAAAAATTTACATGTAAAATAAAATATAAATAAAATATTTAACTAGAATAAAATAATATTAATAACTTAAAATTTGTAATAATAAATTTAAATAAATTTATTATATAATAATATAAAAAATATTTAAATTAATATAAAATTTTATTATTATAATAATTAAAATTTAATAAATAATTTTAGTACAATTCTCCCCATTAAATTACCCCTATTTTTTTTTTTTTTTTTAATTAATTAATTTAAAAAAACAATTAATTATTTATTATAAATATATATTAATTAATTATATTATTAATTTATATAAAAATTATTATTATTATTAATATATTACATTAATTAATTTAAGTATATAATATTATATATATATATATATATAAAATATATATATATATATATATATATATATATATATATATATATAAATAATTTATATTAAATATATATATATATATATATTATAATTAATATAATTATATATATTTAATATAAATTATTTATATATATATAAATATTTTTTCTTCAAAAATATAAGACTATTTGGTCTATAAATAAGCCCCCATTTTTTATAAATATATTAAATAATAAATGTTTATATTAATATAAATTATTTATATAGTTAAAAGGAAGCTGGTATTATAACATCAAACATATAAGCCGTTATTTTTAATACTAGTATAAAAA